TTTGTTTGTATTGGGGGGCAAAGTTGCTGTCGCTGCCAGTCTATTTAAGATTTAAAAGAATGGCTTTTTTTGTCATCTTTGAAGGATGAGAGTTTTAAATAACATAAAATCTTAGAGGAGGAAGAATATAGAGGGTATAAGAAGGCAGAAGAGGTTTAGGAAGGTTGTTGTTGTTTGGAGGGGGAGGGGGGACTTTAAGGAGAGGTTTTTTTTTTTTATTTGGGGTACTGAGAGTACTATGAGGGGGTATAATATACGGAGGTAAAAGTAAAGGGTAATTAGGGCTGAGGTTAGTAAAATAAAAAGGAAAAAATAATGTTTATAAGAGATTATTTCTTGGATGAGAAGTCATTTAGGGAAAAACCCAGAAAAAGGGGGGAGCCCCCCCAGCGAAAGTAGTGAGATTGAAAGAGATATCTTTAAGTATAAGGGAGTTGTACTAAGGTTTAATAGTTGGGTAAAGAAAAATGTTTTAAGGTGAAAGAATAAAATAATAATTGAGAAAGTTATGAAAAAGTAGAAGGTAAAGTATAAAATTCAAGAGGAGTGGTTTATTAGAATGGCGGAAAATATTCATGCTATGTGGTTAATAGAGGAGAAAGCTATTAATTTTCGTAGTTTAGTTTGGTTTAGGCCACCTAGGGCTCCGACAATGGCGGAGAGGGTAGTAATTAGGGAAATGAGGGAAGAGCAGAGAAAATTAAAGGAGAGGTAGGAGATTAGAAATATAGGGGCTAGTTTTTGGATTGTTATGAGAATGAAAGTTTGGGGTCAGTTTAGGCCTTCTATAATTTTAGGGAATCAGAAATGAAAGGGGGCAGCTCCTATTTTTAGGAATAGGGAAATTGAAATGATCAGTAGGAAAAAAGAGGTGTTGATAAGTAGAAGGGAGGCCGAAAAAATTAGCAAGGCCGAGCCGAGGGCTTGGATGAGGAAATAACTTAGGGCTGACTCTGAGTGATAGAGATTGTTTTTTGAGGTGATAAGGGGGATGAAGGCCAATAGGTTTAATTCAAGCCCAGCTCAGGCTGAGAATCAGGACGTGGAAGAAAGAGTCAGGAGGACGCCAATGAGAAGAAAAAAAAACATTTAAAAGAGAAATATGATAAATTTCATAGACGGGGTATGAACCCGTTAGCTTTTTTAGCTTATCTTTTATTAGGAAGTGGGGTAAAATTGATTATAAAATTGATGAATTTTTTCTAGAAAGAGTTTTTAAGGGGGCAAAAGGAGTTTGGGTTGTGGTGTCTAATATGGGGGAGGAGCCCGATAGTATGGTAGGGAGGGGGTGTATGAAGAAGGTAAATTTATTAATAAGAAGTTCTTTAAATTATGTAGAATGAGAGCACAGGTGGGCTGTATTTGCATTTGAATTAAAAGGGTTTAAAAAACTATTTTTTAGTTAAATAGTTAATTTATATATATATATACAAATATGCTTTAGTAAAAATGTTGAGAGATTATAATGGGATAATTAAAGCAGTATAGACACAAGTAGCTTACTTATAAAAACTTTTACGAGTATAGGCTAAATAACCCCACAGAAGAAATTAGAGCAGCCTTTTCCTGCGTGGAAAGATAGAGGTTGCTCTTGTGGGGGTTATTTAGCTTTTTAAAGATTGATTTAGAAGAAAGAGGGATCATGGCTCTATCTAATTAAAGTTTCGATAAATTAGATTTAGAGAATCTTTATAATTGTTATATAAGATAAGCGAGAGGGATAATTCCAATGTTCTAGTTTGTTAAAGTGGCGTGTGAAATAGGGTGGACGGGTTTCAGTAGAAAATTCTAGATATGTATATATACCTAGACATAGGGGGTAAAATGGGCTTTATTTGTAATTTTGGGAAAAAGCTAAGAAAAATTTGCTAAAAAAAAGGAATTAAAGTTGTGTTTTATCTCATAGCGTTAGAAGTAGTGGGTTAAGGAGGAAGTACAAGAAGTAAAGTACTGTTAGAATTTGGCCAGTTATAATGTAAGGGTATTCTACTGGTTGTATTCCAATTCATGTTAATAGAATTAAGATTACAGAAACTGCTCAGAATATGATTTGATTTAAGGGGTAGAAGGTTAATCTTCGGAATTTTGAAAAGTGGGTAAAGGGGAGGATGAATAAAATTGCCACTGAGACGACTAGGGCGAAAATCCCACCTAGTTTGTTAGGAATTGAGCGCAGAATGGCATAAGCGAAGAGGAAGTATCATTCTGGTTGAATATGGAGGGGGGTTACTAGGGGATTGGCAGGAACAAAGTTATCAGGGTCTCCTAAAAGATAGGGGCAAGAAAGGGACAACAGGAGCAATCTCATTAGTATTAAGATAAATCCTACAATGTCTTTAAAAGTAAAGTAAGGGTGGAAAGGGAGCTTATCTATTTGTGAGGAAATTCCCAATGGGTTGTTTGCTCCTCTTTGGTGAAGAAATATAATGTGAATGAGAGTGAAAGCTGAGATAATAAAAGGTAAGAGGAAGTGGAAAGAGAAGAATCGAGTTAAGGTTGCATTATCAATTGCGAACCCCCCTCAGAGCCATTGTACAAAATAGTTTCCTACGTAGGGGATGGCAGAGAAGAGGTTAGTAATGACTGTGGCACCTCAGAAAGATATTTGCCCTCAAGGAAGGACATAACCTAGAAAGGCAGTTGCTATGGTTATAAAGAGGATTAAAACCCCTACTATTCAGGTGTGGAAAAAAGTGTAGGACCTATAATAAACTCCTCGCCCAATGTGTATATATAGGCATAAGAAAAAAAAGGAACCTCCGTTTGCATGAAGGGTGCGGATAAGTCAACCAAAGTTTACATCTCGGCAAATGTGTGCTACGCTTGAGAAGGCCATGCTGACATGGGGTGTGTAGTGTATAGATAGGAAAATTCCAGTGATAATTTGAATTACTAAGCATAGCCCTAAAAGAGACCCAAAATTTCAAAAATTAGAAATGTTCCTGGGGATTGGTATGTCGATAAGAGCGTTGTTTATAATTTTTAGTAGGGGGTGAGATTTTCGAAGGGGTTTTATCATTAGGTTAAGCATTAGAGTTCTTGGGCGGGCTAACTAAGTTGGTAGAGAATTTGTGCCTAGAGAGTTTAGGGATAAGCTTAGACGTTGACTTGGGATGTTGGGAAAAAAGAGGAAACATATTAGGTGCATGGTTTGGGGGATTTCTATACACTTCAGAAGTTTGGTTTTTTTTTTAGGGGCGTCGTTTTTAAGTTTTTTTTTTTGTTTAAAGAGTCTTTTTTTGAGTAAGGTTTTGGTAGTAGAGTGAGAAATTATTTCTTTAAATTCTTGTTTAATTGAAATGACTTTGGTTTTTGATTGAATGTCATTAATGTTTTTGAGATTTGTTGTATTGATTTCTTCTATGATTTTATATTATAGGGGGGAGTATATGAGGGGTGAGAAAGATAAGCACCGGTTTATATATTTGGTTATCTTTTTTGTATTATCAATAGGGCTGGTAATTGTTAGTCCCAATATAATTAGAATCTTGTTGGGGTGAGATGGGCTAGGCCTAGTTTCTTACCTTTTAGTTGTTTATTATCAGAATGAGAAGTCTATAAATGCTGGGATGTTGACGGTATTGTCTAATCGTATTGGGGATGTTGGGATTTTAATGAGGATTGGGATAATATTTTTACTAGGAGGCTGGAATTTTTTTTTTTATCAAGAGGCTATGGCTGAGGGGGGAACAGCCGAGATATTAGTTTTGAAGGGGTTTGTGATTATAGCTGCTATAACTAAGAGGGCTCAAATTCCTTTTTCAGCTTGGCTTCCTGCTGCCATAGCAGCTCCAACACCTGTTTCTGCGTTAGTGCACTCTTCTACTTTAGTAACAGCGGGCGTGTATCTTCTTATTCGGTTTAGGGTGGCACTTGAGGGGAGGCAGGCACAGTCTTTTTTATTAGTGGTTTCTTGTTTGACTATGTTTATGGCCGGGTTAGGGGCTAATTTTGAATATGATTTAAAAAAAATTATTGCTTTATCGACTTTAAGTCAACTAGGGGTAATAATGAGAATTTTGGCCTTGGGGTTTTTTGACCTTGCTTTCTTTCATCTTTTGACACATGCTTTATTTAAAGCTTTGTTATTTATGTGCGCAGGAGTTGTAATTCATAATGTAAGGGGATACCAGGACATTCGCTCTATGGGGGGGCTGGTGTTATGCATGCCTTTGACAAGAGTTTGTATAAATTTAGCTAGGTTAGCTTTATGTGGGTTTCCTTTTTTGGCTGGGTTTTATTCTAAGGATTTAATTTTGGAAGTGGCTTTTTCTAGGGGATTGAATCTTATTTCTTTTATTTTATTTTTTTTAAGGACTGGGCTAACTGTAAGGTATTCTTTTCGTTTGTTTTATTATAGAATAACTGGTTTATTTAGTTTAGGGGGTTTGAGTTGTGTCTCCGATAAGGCTGAGGTTATAACAGGGCCTATGATTGTATTAAGGTTAGGGGCTATTAGGAGAGGGGCGGCAATGTCTTGGTTAGTTTTTCCAGACCCTTATTTAATTTGTTTAGGCGGGGTAATAAAGGGATTGGTTCCTTTTTTAGTTTTTTTTGGGGGTTTGTTTGGGTATGTAGTGAATATAATTGGGGTGAGAGAGGGTATAAAGGTTTATTATAGGCTAAAATTAACAGAGTTTTGGGGGTCTATGTGGTTTATACCTCTTTTGTCAACGAAGGGGGTTAGGAAGTGGGAATTAGAAGCCGGGATGTACCTTCAGAGGCTGGGGGATAAAGGGTGGTTAGAAAAATTCGGGGGCCAAGGAAGTTATTTCTTTTTTTTGGATTATTCAAAATATCTTAGAATTTTTCAGGGCAGTAATATAAAGCTTATTTTGAAAAGCTTTTTTTTTTGGTTGGTGATTTTAAGGTTATTTTATTTTTACTCTTATAATTTAAAATAGTAGAATTTTGTGCTGAAGACACAAGGGTGATAAGACTTATCTATGGGTATTTTTAAGAAACTTGGTTTCTAGTTTTACAATGAAAATGTAATGTGTTTGTTTACACTATAAAAAAAAAAGATTAAAACGGAGTTTAACCGCTTAAGAAAAAAGTTAGAAGCTTTTTCTTCGGGCCTGTAGTCTTCTTGATAGGAATTTTTTTTTCAATGTTATTATTAACAATAATAAGCCTCTTTTTGGCTTCTAATCAAAGAGAAATTAGAGGCTTAGATAGAGCCATGAATTTAGGCCGAAACTAAATGTAATATTTTACTTTCTAATTTTTTAAGTATTTATAAAGGGGAAAAAGATTTTTTATGGGTAATTATAATTACATAATTAGCCCTATCAAGGCTATCCTTTTAGTCAGGCACCATAAAAAAAGTTTAAATGAGGTGGCCGAAGGATTTAGGCGGTAAATTGTAAATTTATATATGAGTTTTAGTTGCTCCCTTATTAGGGTCAGGCTCTATAGTGGAAAGAAAGATATTAGATTGCAAATCTGAAGATGTGTTTAAATGGCACTAGGGCTTGGCAAAGTATATATATATATATTTTAGTTTATAGGAACATAAAGGTTTGATCTTTAAGGGATTGGTGTAATTCCATTAAATATATTATAATATGTTATTTTGTGGGAGGCTTAAAATTGATTATATTATGTTATTTTTTTATAATATTTTATTATTATAAATATTCTTTTTTTTATGTTAAGGGGTAGGCAGGGGGAGGGTAGGATTTGGTTTTTTATTGGTTTTTAGAGAAGAGAAATTTGATTTTTGTTTAATTTTTTTGCTTTAAGGATGAGATACATGTAAATTTTTTCGTAGGAGGAGGAAGAGTGGTTTGAAAAAAGCTTTTCAGTTCGCAGTGTGTAAAATTAAACTTTGTAAGAGGAATCTTGATTTGGTAATTTTTAAGTTAAACCTGACAAAATTTGTGCCAGCAGTCGCGGTTATACTTAGAGGTTGAGTAGAAATTTATTGGTAACTAATTGGTTGCTTGAATGTTTTGGCGTTTAAAATTTAATGAGAACAATAAGGTAGAATTGGTTTGTTTTATGGTAAGGGGTGCGCCAGGTGCATGGGAAATGAGAGTTAGGAAGTTAAAGGGATAAACTAGGATTAGATACCCTATTATACTTTAAAAAGTTTGTGTTACTGGGAGATTAATAGTTATAGTCTTTAAATTTAAAGAATTTGGCGGTATCTTAGTCTTGTTAGAGGAACCTGTCTTATAAAACGATAAACCACGAAAAATCTTACTTATTTAAATAATTTAGTTTGTATACCGTCATTATAGAGGACTTTAAAAGAAGGGATTAGTTGTTAAAATTAATTAGAATTAAGAATATTAGATCAAGGTGCAGTAAATAGATAAGGTAAGGTGGGTTACAATGTGATTTATGTAAACGGATTAAAAGAGGAAGCTATTTTATAAAGGAGGATTTAATTGTAAGTGGGTTTTAATATGGCTTACTGATAAGGGCTCTAAGTTATGTACATATTGCCCGTCGCTTTCGTTATTAAAATGAAATAAGTCGTAACAAAGTAAATGTACTGGAAAGTGCATTTGGAGAAATAAAGCTAATTAGGGGAGCATCTCATTTACGGTGAGAAATTATATTGTGCAAATCAATTTATTTTTAAGTGGGAGAACTTGTTAAAATTTAATAAAAAGGAAAAGGATTTTTTAAGAGGAAAAGGAATAAGTAGTTTAAATTGAAATTTTTTTTGAGGCTAAAGTGGAAAGTATTGAGAAAGAAAGTTGAAAGAGGTGTAGGAAATAGAAAAAAAGAAAAAATAAATATTTGTACCTTGTGTATTAGGGTTAATCTAGATTATTCTTTTATTTATGAAAGTCCCGAAAAAAAAAGAGCTAAGATAAGAAGAAAGTTTTTGTGGTAAAAAAATTTAAAATTTTATTTTTGTGGTGAAATGCTAGTCGTGTTTTTATATCTGGTTTTTTCTGAAAAAAATTTAATTTTTTTTTTATTTTGAGAGTAAATAGAAAATAAGGGTAGGAGGGGAGAGCTTCTTATCCAAGGTAAGTGTTTGATATAAGAAAATGAGTGGGTTTTAGGTAATTTAATTAGGCTTAAAAGTGGCTATATTAGGAGAGTGTTTAAACTAATTTTTTTTGGTTTATTAAAATTTATGTGTTGTTTATTTAGGTAGGAAAGAGATTTAATAAGTGGGAGATTGTTTGTTAAAATGATTAAATTAGTATAGTTTGTTGTAGTTAAAACTTAATTGAGTTTGAAAAAAAAAAGATAAAAAAAAGCTAGTTTATTTAGAGGAACTCGGCAAAAAGAAATCTTCTGCCTGTTTATCAAAAACATGTCTCTATGGGTGGTTTATAGAGTCTGGCCTGCCCACTGATTGAGTAGAGATTAAAGGGCCGCGGTATATTGACCGTGCGAAGGTAGCATAATCATTAGTCTTTTAATTGAAGGCTGGAATGAATGGTTTTACAAGAAGTTTACTGTCTTTAAGTTAAGATTTGAATTTTACTTTTAAGTGAAAAGGCTTAAATGATTTAAAGGGACGATAAGACCCTATAAAACTTTACATAGGAAAATTATTTTAAGAATTATTTGTTTAAAGTAGGGAAAATTTAAATATGTTTTGTTGGGGAGACAGGAATATAATGTGATTTGTAACTGTTCAAATAAAAAAAATCAGATTATTATTGAGTAAATAAAATGGTCCTTAAAAAAGATTAGAAGAGTAAGTTACTTTAGGGATAACAGCGTTATTTTTTTGGAGAGTTCTTATCAATAAAAAAGATTGCGACCTCGATGTTGAATTAAAATTTCTTTATAATGCAGTTGTTATAGGAGAAAGTCTGTTCGACTTTTAAAATTTTACATGATTTGAGTTCAAACCGGCGTGAGCCAGGTTGGTTTCTATCTTTTAAAAAAAAAAAATCGCTTTAGTACGAGAGGACCAAGTGGTTTGAATAATTTATGGGATTGGAATAAAATTATTACTTTGGCAGAGGAAAGTATGTGCTAGATTTAGGGTCTAAGAAGATAGAGAAGGTTCTATAGGTAATAAGTGAGGTTAGTTTATATTTAAAATGTAAGCTTTTTTTATTTGTGATAATATTAGTAATTGTTTTAAGATATTTGATTTTATTGGTTTGTGTAATAGTAGGGGTGGCGTTTATTACTTTATTAGAGCGGAAGGTTCTAGGGGGAATCCAAATTCGGATGGGACCCACTAAGGTAGGTGTAATTGGGCTGTTACAGCCTTTTTCAGATGCCGTGAAGTTGTTCATAAAGGAGCAGGTTATATTAACATTTTCTAATTTTTTGCCTTATTATTTGTCCCCTGTTTTTAGTCTTTTTATTTCTTTGATTGCTTGGAGGGTTCTCCCTTTAGATGTAGGGGTTCTAAATTTTGAGTTCGGGGTTTTATTTTTTTTGTGTGTGCTAAGGATGGGGGTTTATTCAATAATGAGGGCAGGGTGGTCTTCTAATTCAAAGTATTCTATATTGGGGAGATTGCGGGCGGTAGCTCAGACTATTTCTTATGAGGTAAGGTTAGCTTTAATTTTGTTGTCTTTCATTTTTTTGATTGGGGGATTTAATTTGAAGTTATTTTGTGAGTACCAAGAGAATGTGTGGTTTTTATTTTATGGGGGGCCTTTGGCTTTGATTTGGTTTACCTCTTGTTTAGCCGAGACAAATCGTACTCCTTTCGACTTTGCGGAGGGGGAGTCAGAGTTAGTCTCGGGGTTTAATGTGGAATATGGGGGAGGTGGGTTTGTATTGCTTTTTTTAGCAGAGTACATTAGGATTTTGTTTATGAGAAGTTTAATTAGGTTGATTTTTTTAGGGGGCTCTTTATTTAATTTTTTTTTTTATGTTAAGGTGGTGATGGTTGTTTTTTTGTTTATTTGAGCTCGGGGTACCTTGCCTCGGTTTCGTTATGATAAGTTGATGTCTTTGGCTTGGAAGAGGTTTCTTCCTATTTCTTTAAATTATTTAGGGTTTTATATGGGAGTGAAGATGTTTTGTTTTTGTATTTTGCTGGCATAGGGCTAGTTAATATTTGTTACTAATTTTTAGGGGTATTTTAGGGGGTTACCCCTTGTTAAACAGGGTGTTAAGATTAATTTGTCTTTTTAGATGTTTTCAAAACAACTGTTTTTATATAAACTAAACACCCTAGGCGTTAATTATGGCTTTGGCTTAAAATGGTTTTATTTAGAGAGCCGCAGGGGCCCCAAATGGAGGTTAGAGATTTTAACTACCACTAAGAGACACAATAAGAGATAAAAGACTAAAAATAGGGTGAATAATATTGAGGAGGTGTTATAGATGGCTGCAATTGTTTGTTGTACTCCTTCTTTAAAGATGAGGGAGGAAGCTAGGTAGTTGATTTTAAAAGAGGTTAAAAGGGGGTCTAGGATTAAAAAAATTAGATTAAACCTTAAAAAAAAGCCCCCTCCTAATAAGGAGAGGGGCACTGAAAAATTAAGTTTTTCGTTGGAGGCCAAGGAGGTTACATAAATAAATAGAACTAAGAGTCCCCCTAAGAAAATCAAAAAAAGAATGTAGGAGAACCAGTAGGAAGTTATCTTTACTCCTGAGGTTATACAGATGAACACTGTTTGAAAGAGGAGGGTTAGCCCTATGGAGAGAGGGTGCTTCAGGAAAAGAAAAAGCAAAGAGGAAATGAGGGTCAAGGGTAAAAAAATAGTTAGGATCCCAGAGAATAGTTTATTTATAAAAATATTAATTTTGGGGATTAAAGATAGAAGAGTTTTTTTCTCTGATGTTTTAAGAAAAATAATTATTCATTTTTGGTTTACAAGACCGAAGTTTTCTTTAAACTATTAAAACTAATGTTAATTTTGGGGTATGCTTGAGAGGTTTCTTCTTTTATTATGGTTTTTTGCGGGGTGTTTGTATTTATTTGTGGTTATAAACATTTATTAAATACTTTATTGAGGCTTGAGTTTATGATACTGGGGGTTTTTTGGACAATAAGCTGTTATATTTCTAGGATTGGGGTAGAGAGGTTTTTCCTTTTATTTTTTTTATTATTAGTTGCTTGTGAGGGGGCGTTAGGTTTGACGTTGTTAGTATCTATTGTGCGGACACATGGGAATGACTGTCTTTGGAGATTTAGGGTGTTAAGATGTTAAAGTTTTTTTTTATAAATATATTATTGTTTGGTTTTGTAAAGGAGTGGAAAATAGTGCAGGGTTTTATTTTTTTAATGAGATTTCTTATGATAGTTATATGTGGGCATGATTTTTTTGTTTTTAAATTAGGCTTAAATTTTGGTGTGGATTTTTTAAGGTATTTAATAATTTTATTAAGGTTGTGAATTACTTCTTTGGTTATTTTAAGAAGGCAAAAAATTTTTTTTTTGAAAAAAAGGGTAAGGTGGTTTATTATGGTAAATTTATTTTTGTTAGTGTTTTTAATATTAACGTTTAGTGCTATAGATTATTTGATGTTTTATATTTTTTTTGAGAGGTCTTTAATTCCTACTTTGTTTTTAATTCTTGGTTGGGGATACCAACCTGAGCGGATTCAAGCGGGTGTGTACATATTGTTTTATACTTTGTTTGGTTCTTTGCCATTGCTTGTTTCTTTAATAAGGTTATATAAGTGTGGGGGGAGGTTAACATTAGGGCTTGGGGAGAAAGTTATTTCAGGGGGGGCGTTAAGGAGTGTTTGGTATTTTTTTTCTATATTTGCTTTTTTAGTGAAAATGCCTATGTATATAATACATTTGTGGCTTCCTAAAGCTCACGTAGAGGCACCAGTTGCGGGTTCAATGATTTTGGCCGGGGTGTTATTAAAGTTAGGGGGGTATGGGTTGATTCGAGTTCTCCCGATGTTTGGGGTAGTAAATAAGAGGCTTTCTTGTATTTGGGTTAGAATCAGACTTTTAGGGGGCTTTTTTGTAAGTTTAATGTGCCTACGTCAAGTTGATATGAAATCTTTAATTGCTTATTCTTCTGTGGCTCATATGGGGTTTGTTTTGTGTGGGCTTGTGGTGTTTAGGTGGTGGGGTTTAAATGGCGCTGTAGTGATAATGATTGGGCATGGGCTTTGCTCTTCGGGCTTATTTAGTCTTTCAAATATAGTTTACGAGCGCTTGGGTAGGCGTAGTTTATTAATTAGTAAGGGGTTGTTAAATTTTATACCTAATTTAAGTTTGTGGTGATTTTTACTTGTGGTTGGGAATATAGCTGCCCCTCCTACTTTAAATTTATTAGGGGAGATTAATTTGATTGTGAGGGTAATTAGCTGGAGAAAGCTTAGGTTAGTGTTTATCATGTGTTTATCTTTTTTTGGGGCTGCTTACAGGTTATATATATATTCTTTGAGGCAGCATGGTGTTTTTTATAGGGCTTTTTTTTCTTGTTGTGAGGGTAAGATGCATGAGTATCTTATTTTAATATTACATTGACTTCCTTTAAATATAATTTTTTTAAAAAGAGAGGTGATTTCTTTTTTAACTTAGGGTTTAAGTAGTTTAAGTAAAATGTTAGCTTGTGGCGTTAAAGATATAGGGAAACTATCTTAAACCCCCAGGAAAAAAGGGTGGTAAAGTTAGTTAAATATTAACACCTTGTAGATGCAACTCACAAATCATAATTGACTATAACTCTAAGGATCTAAAAAAAAACTGAGCTCCTTTTTCTTTAATCTGCCCAATCTAGGGCCCCCTTTATCCATTCATAGTAGAGACCAAAGAGAAGAATCAATAGGAAAGAAAGTCCTGTTGCCGACCAGGAATAGATGTCTGATAGTTGAAGAATAGTTGTTAAGGGGAGAAGTAGTGTAATTTCAACGTCAAAAATTAGGAAAATTACGGCAATTAAGAAGAACCGAAGGGAGAAGGGGAGCCGAGCCGATCTTTTGGGGTCAAACCCACATTCAAATGGGGAGTTTTTTTCCGAGTCTGTAATAATTTTTTTTGAGAGAAAGGAGGAGGCGATTATTATAAGGAGGCTTAAGGAGAAAGCGGTAATTGTAAAAAAAAATAATATAAGAATTAATTTTTCTAAAGGAATTAGTCTTTTTGGTTGGAAGCCAAATGTACTTTTATACTAAAAAATTAATTTCCCCATCAGTAGATAAGAAGGTAGAGGAAAAGTCAAACAACATCTACGAAATGCCAATATCAAGCGGCGGCTTCAAAACCAAAGTGGTGGTCAGCAGAGAAGTGTCAGTTATAAAGTCGGAACCAAGTGATAGAAAGGAAGGTTGTTCCAATAAGGACATGAAGGCCGTGGAAGCCTGTGGTGACAAAAAAAGTGGTTCCGTATACGGAATCTGCAATCGAGAAGGGAGCCTCTGAGTATTCGTAGGCTTGGAGGGCTGTAAAGTAAAGGCCAAGGATAACTGAGACCCCCAGCCCTTGGAGTGCCCCATGGTGGCTAGAGTTTATAAGGGAATGGTGGGCCCATGTGATTGTAGCCCCCGACGAGAGTAAGACTGTTGTATTTAGAAGGGGAATTTGAAAGGGGTTAAAAGGTTTAATTCCTATGGGGGGCCATAGGATTCCTATTTCTACTGCGGGGGTTAATCTTCTGTGGAAAAAGGCCCAAAAAAAAGCAAAGAAAAAAAGGACTTCTGAGATAATAAAGAGGATTATACCCCATCGGAGGCCCTTTATTACTAGTTTTGTGTGGGCACCTTGAAAAGTGCCCTCTCGTGTTATATCTCGTCATCATTGGAACATGGTTAGGAAAATTCTAAAAAACCTTAGGAAGAGGAGATTAGGGTTAAAAAGGTGGAACCATTTAATTAATCCTGTAGTGAGGAGTAGGGCTCTAATAGCCCCTGTCAAGGGCCAGGGGCTTATATTTACTAAGTGAAATGGGTGGTGGTTAAAATGTGAGGCCATTAATTAATTTCTCTTGCATAAAGAGTTCTGAGTGTTGAAAAGACATAAGATTGAATAATTGCAACGGCAGTTTCTAGAATTAATAAAAGAAATTGAGAAAGGAGCAGAAGAAAGAGAAGGGCAAAGGAAAGGGAGGACCCAGTTTGGCTTAGGAGGGTTAAAATAAGATGGCCTGCAATTATATTGGCTGCAAGACGTACTGCAAGTGTCCCAGGTCGAATTAAGTTACTAATTGTTTCAATTAGAACTATTAGGGGCATAAGGAAGCTTGGGGTTCCTTGGGGGACTAGGTGGGTGAATATGTGTTTTGTGTGGTTGAGTCAGCCGTAGGCTATGAAAGAGACCCATAATGGTAAGGAGAGGGTTAGGGTTATAACAAGGTGGCTTGACCTGGTGAAGATGTAAGGAAAGAGTCCCAATGAGTTATTAAAGATAATAAGAGAGAATAGGGAGATAAAGATAATTGTTCCTATTTTATGGGGGGACTTAAGGAGGGTTTTAAATTCTGTGTGGAGATAGAAAATGATTTTTGCCCATAGGAGGGACCACCGAGAGGGGGAAACCCAGAATAGATAAGGGATAAATAGGATGCCTAAAGGGGTTGAGAGCCAGTTTAGGGGGGAGTTAAAGATTCTTGAGGAGGGTTCAAAAATTGAGAATAGTCTTGTTATCATTTTCAGTTTTTTTCGTTAAAGGGGGGAAGGGTAGTTTCGTATTTTATTTGGGAAGGGGGCAATAAGAAATAGGTTGAGACGAAAAATAGTAGGAAGTTTAAAAGGAAGAAAGCAAATAGTCTGGTTCATAATAGGGGGGCTATTTGGGGCATTGAAAAATATCTTGGGATAATTTAAGCTTGACAAACTTATGTTATAAAAAAAAATTTAACTAATTTTTCTTATTAGAAGTAGTTGCTAAATACTATTTTAGGTTTAAAAGACCTACACTTGCTTTCAGTCATCTAATAAGATTTCTTCTTTTGTTAGAAGAATTCACTTTAAAAAGTAATCTATGGAGACTCTCTCGATAACAATAGGCATGAACCTGTGGTTTATACCACAGATTTCGGAGCACTGCCCAAAAAATAAGCCAGGTTGGTTAGAGATTAGGCTAGTTTGGTTTAATCGCCCGGGTACGGCGTCTACTTTAATTCCTAGGGCGGGCACAGCTCATGAGTGGATAACATCTGCGGCAGTGATTAGGAGACGAACTTGTGTGTTTATGGGGAGAATAGTTCGATTGTCCACATCTAAGAGGCGAAAGAGAGATGAGGAGGCCCTTGGGGCAAGGTAGGAATCAAATTCGACCTGGGGGAAGTCTGAGTACTCATAGCTTCAATACCATTGGTGCCCAATTGTTTTTAGGGTGACGCTAGGGTTATTTACTTCGTCAAGAAGATAGAGTAGGTTTAGGGAAGGGAGGGCAATAAAAATTAAAATAAAAGCAGGGAGGGTTGTTCAAATGATTTCGGTGGTTTGGTTTTCAAGTAGGAATCGGTTTATAAATTTGTTAAAAAAAATAGAGGAGAGGAGGTAACCTACGAAGGTGGTAATTAGAATTAGGACAACTATGGTATGATCGTAGAAAAAAATTAATTGCTCTATTAAGGGGGAAGCGCTGTTTTGGAAACCAAGTTGGCCTCATGTTATCATTGTGGCTACTAAAAGAAGGAGGCCCTTCTTGGTAGGAGCTTAAGTCCTAAACATTTTATCTGCCATTTTAGTTAGGAGGTAATTAAAGGGGTCTCTAGGTAGCTATGGTCTGCTGGTGGGTATGGGTGGTTTCACTCAATTGTAGAGGGCAAATAGTTTGAGAATAGGACTGGCCGGTTAGCGATAAAAGCTTCTCAGAGGATAAAGATAAACCCTAACACTGCTATTATGGAGACTAAGGAGCCTAAGGAAGATAAAATATTTCATGGGGTGTATATGTCTGGGTAGTCAGAGTAACGACGTGGTATCCCCGCTAGGCCTAGGAAATGTTGGGGGAAGAAAGTCAGGTTTACCCCGATGAATATGATTGCGAAGTGGGGTTTTATTCATTGGGGGCTCAGAGAGAGGCCTGTTATAAGAGGAAATCAATGTGAGATTCCTGCAAAGATGCCGAAGACGGCCCCCATTGATAGGACGTAGTGGAAATGGGCAACAACATAGTAAGTATCGTGGAGGACAATATCAATGGAGGAGTTAGATAAAATAATACCCGTGAGACCCCCTATAGTGAAAAGAAAAATGAAGCCTAGTGCCCAAAGGGTAGGGGGGTTATATGAGAATTGAGTACCATGGAGAGTTCTTAGCCACCTAAAAATTTTAATCCCAGTGGGGACAGCAATAATTATTGTAGCCGAGGTAAAATAGGCTCGAGTGTCTACATCTATCCCTACTGTAAATATATGATGGGCCCAGACGACGAAGCCTAGGATACCAATGGCAAGTATAGCATAAATTATACCTAGGACGCCGAAGGTTTCTTTTTTTCCGGATTCTTGTCTTACAATGTGAGAGATTACTCCGAACCCTGGGAGAATGAGGATGTATACTTCAGGGTGGCCAAAAAATCAAAATAGATGTTGATAGAGGATAGGGTCACCCCCTCCCGCTGGGTCAAAAAAGGACGTGTTTAAGTTTCGGTCTGTTAGGAGTATGGTAATAGCTCCTGCTAGGACTGGTAAAGAGAGGAGGAGTAAGATTATAGTAATAAATACTGATCAAACAAAGAGAGGTATTCGGTCTATAGTTATTCCCAGGGGTCGCATGTTGATAATAGTTGTTATGAAGTTGATTGCACCTAGGATTGAGGAGACTCCCGCTAAGTGTAAGGAGAAAATTGCCATGTCAACTGAGGCACCGGCGTGGGCTAAGGAGGAGGAGAGGGGGGGGTAGACAGTCCAACCCGTTCCCACTCCTCTTTCAATTATTCCCCTGAAGAGAAGGAGGATTAATGAGGGGGGTAAAAGCCAGAATCTTATGTTGTTGAGACGTGGGAATGCCATGTCGGGGGCAGAAAGTATTAGGGGTAAAAGTCAGTTTCCGAAGCCCCCAATTATAATCGGTATTACTATGAAGAAAATTATAATAAAGGCATGGGCAGTAACGATTACATTATAGATTTGGTCGTCACCAATAAAGGAGCCTGGTTGGCCTAGTTCTGTTCGGATAAGAAGTCTTAAAGCAGTTCCGACTATTCCTGCTCAAGCTCCCAAAATAAAATATAGGGTACCAATATCTTTGTGATTTGTAGAAAAAAATCAACGTTGCAT